ACTTGCTTAGTATTAAATTGGGACCAAAAACAAAACGGTTCCAAAAAAGAGGTTTATGCCTCCTTTGTTGAGGTAAGGGCAAATGATCTAATTCGTGATTTCATAAGAATTGAGTTAGTCAAAGTCAAGTCCACTCTTTCATATAGCGGAAAAAGATATAATATAACAGATTCGGGATTGATTCCCAATAAGGGGCTAGATCGCGCCAATATCAATCCCTTTCATTCCAAGGGGAAGTTTCAATTACTTACCCAACAGCAAGGAACTATTGGTACGTTGTTGAATCAACATAAGGAATGCCAATCTTTTATAATTTTGTCATCATCCAACTGTTTTCGAATTAGTCCATTCAAGGGTTCGAAATATAACAATGCGATATTGGATCCCCTAATCCCAATTAGGTATTTGTTGGGTCCCTTAGGTACTATTGTACCTAAAATAACGAATTTTTATTCATCTTACCATTTATTAACTCATAATCAAATCTCGTTAAAGAAATATTTACTACTTAATAATTTTAAGCAGACTTTTAAAGTACTTCAAGTACTTAAATATTGTTTAATGGATGAAAATAGAAGAATTTATAATCCCAATTCATGCAGTAATATAATTTTGAATCCATTCCATTTAAATTGTTGTTTTCTTCATCACGATTCTGGTGAGGAGACATCCACAATAATTTGCCTTGGGCAATTTATTTGTGAAAATGCATGTTTATTTAAATATGGGCCACACATAAAAAAATCCGGTCAAATTTTAATTGTTCATGTTGACTCCTTAGTTATAAGATCGGCTAAGCCCTATTTGGCTACCCCAGGAGCAACAGTTCATGGTCATTATGGAGAAATCCTTTATGAAGGAAAGACACTAGTTACATTTATATATGAAAAATCAAGATCTGGTGACATAACGCAGGGTCTTCCAAAAGTGGAACAGGTCTTAGAAGTGCGTTCAATTGATTCAATATCGATGAACCTCGAAAAGAGAGTCGAAAGTTGGAACGAACGTATACCAAGAATTCTTGGAATCCCCTGGGGATTCTTGATTGGAGCTGAGCTAACCATAGCCCAGAGTCGTATCTCTTTGGTTAATAAAATTCAAAAGGTTTATCGATCTCAGGGAGTACAGATCCATAATAGACATATAGAGATCATTGTACGTCAAATAACATCAAAAGTGTTGGTTTCAGAAGATGGAATGTCTAATGTTTTTTCACCCGGAGAATTAATCGGATTGTTGCGAGCGGAACGAGCAGGACGTGCTTTAGACGAAGCGATCAATTATCGGGCAATCTTATTGGGAATAACGAGGACATCCCTGAATACTCAAAGTTTCATATCCGAAGCGAGTTTTCAAGAAACCGCTCGAGTTTTAGCAAAAGCCGCTTTACGAGGTCGTATTGATTGGTTGAAAGGACTGAAAGAGAACGTTGTTCTGGGGGGGCTTATTCCTGTTGGTACTGGATTCAAAAAATTAGTACACCATTCAAGGGAAAACAAAAATATTTATTTGGAAATAAAAAGGAAAAATTTATTCGAGTTGGAAATGGGAGATATTTTGTTATACCATAGAGAATTATGTGCTCCAAACAATTTTCATGGGACATCACAACAACCATTTACGCGATTTTCCTAAGAAGAGATTCATTCTTTTTACTTTAACTATTTGGTTAGGTTGGTCCAATTATTTATATTAATTTAGTAATAAAAAAATAAGTAATTAAAAGAAATTAATGGTTTGGACTATATATCAAGGGTCAATCCACGGTAGAAGGTTCCGTCGGAACAATTATTTATTTCAGGGTATCTTGTCGCTTTTTTTTTTTTAATAAAAAAAAAAGAGGAAGTGTGGGGAAATGCGGGGAAAAATGATAAAAAGATATTGGAACATCAATTTAGGAGAAATGATGGAAGCGGGAGTGCACTTTGGTCATGGTACTCGAAAATGGAATCCTAGAATGGCCCCTTACATCTCTGCAAAGCGTAAAGGTATTCATATTATAAATCTTACGAGAACTGCTCGTTTTTTATCAGAAGCCTGTGATTTAGTTTTTAATGCAGCAAGTAGTGGAAAAACCTTTTTAATCGTTGGTACCAAAAATAAAGTAGCGGATTTAGTAGCATCAGCTGCAATAGGGGCTCGGTGTCATTATGTTAATAAAAAATGGCTCGGTGGTATGTTAACGAACTGGTCCACTACGGAAACGAGACTTAATAAGTTCAGGGACTTAAGAGCAGAACAAAAGATGGGGAAACTCAATCATCTTTCCAAAAGAGATGCAGCAATGTTGAAGAGAAAATTATCTACCTTGCAAACATATTTGGGTGGGATCAAATATATGACGGGGTTACCCGATATTGTAATCATCGTTGATCAGCAAGAAGAATATACGGCTCTTCGAGAATGTGTCATTTTAGGGATTCCTACTATTTGTTTAATTGATACAAATTGTGACCCGGATCTCGCAGATATTTCGATTCCAGCTAACGATGATGCTATAGCTTCAATTCGATTCATTCTTAACAAATTAGTATTCGCAATTTGCGAGGGTCGTTATAGCTATATAAGAAATCGTTGATTATGATTAAGAATAATAAAATTAATTAATTGTTTGGGAACTCGATCGATTTATTGGATCGGTTACTATTCTTGAACTTTAAAAAGAGATAGAGATAAAAATGGGGATATTTATATTATGTTATGTGATTTTTTAGTATCCTAAAATTTAAATTTATTGGTATCCTAAATTCAATTTGTATTAAAAGATGATTAATGTTGGTGAGTTGAGAAAGAGATGGTTGAATCAAAATAATTTTTTAAGTTCGATTTATATCAGAGGACAATATGAATGCTATACCATGTTCCATTAAAATACTCAATGGGTTATACGATATATCGGGTGTAGAAGTAGGCCAACATTTATATTGGCAAATAGGAGGTTTACAAATCCATGCCCAAGTACTTATCACTTCTTGGGTCGTAATTGCTATCTTATTAGGTTCAGTCATAATAGCAGTTCGGAATCCACAAACAATTCCGACCGACGGTCAGAATTTCTTCGAATATGTCCTTGAATTTATTCGAGACTTGAGTAAAACTCAGATTGGAGAAGAATATGGCCCTTGGGTTCCCTTTATTGGAACTATGTTCCTATTTATTTTTGTTTCTAACTGGTCAGGTGCTCTTTTACCTTGGAAAATTATACAGTTACCTCATGGGGAGTTAGCTGCGCCCACGAATGATATAAATACTACTGTTGCTTTAGCTTTACTCACGTCAGTGGCATATTTTTATGCGGGTCTTACCAAAAAAGGATTGGGATATTTTGGGAAATACATCCAACCAACTCCAATACTTTTACCAATTAACATCCTAGAAGATTTTACAAAACCTTTATCTCTTAGTTTTCGACTTTTTGGGAATATATTGGCTGATGAATTAGTAGTTGTTGTTCTTGTTTCTTTAGTACCTTCAGTAGTTCCTATCCCCGTTATGTTTCTTGGATTATTTACAAGTGGTATTCAAGCTCTTATTTTTGCAACTTTAGCCGCGGCTTATATAGGTGAATCCATGGAGGGTCATCATTGATTAGCTTTTTTAATAGTCTTTTTTCACTTACCCGAAGTCATGCATGATTCCAAATACGCACTTGGTTGGGCAACATAATACATATATATTTGTATCTATATATGTATGGATCACCTAATCTCGTAGGAGGGAAGACAGACGATATTACGGAATTGGAAAAATATGGGTTAGGGGGTCAAGTCAAACTAGATATATGTAATGTCTATAAGTCTAACCCTTACATATGTTTCGAAGAATGATTCTAAAAGCCAATTCAATATAAAAATAAAATGCAGGTGGTTTACATTATGGAAGAAACAAATGTATATGTGATATTAGATATTTACTAGTTATATAGGGATTATCCCTATGGACTATATATTATATATTTTTATATTTTATTTATTCCTATTTCTTTCCCAGTATATTATTAATATCTATTTATATATTTATATTATTACTATAATACTATTTATTATTACTATATTGAATGTTGATTCTTTTATTTTTTTTTTAACCACACTGCATTTCGTTTAGATGGATTACAATACAATATAAGTCTTTCTTTTTCGTCTGTAATTGTAGATTGAATGAAAAAACAGATGAACGTACAGATATAGAAAGTAAGTAAAGAACGAAGAATTGAATGAAAGAATGGTTCGAAACTAAGAAATGCAATAAGTAGAACTATATGCATATGAGTTTACAAAGATTTGATCATGGGTAGAAACTAAAAAAAAAAAAAAGAGATATCGAAGTCATTCTGACGATTTACTAATATTATAATTTCAATTCAGAGTTTTTAATTACTTTGACCCGATAGATCGTAGTGATAAAATGTAGTGATAAAATAAGTAATAATGCATTGGTTGATTGTATCATTAACCATTTATTTTTTTTGTACGAGGAACTTACTATGAATCCACTGATTTCTGCCGCTTCCGTTATTGCTGCTGGATTGGCCGTAGGGCTTGCTTCCATTGGACCTGGAGTTGGCCAAGGTACTGCTGCGGGCCAAGCTGTAGAAGGTATTGCGAGACAACCAGAAGCGGAAGGTAAAATACGAGGTACTTTATTGCTTAGTCTAGCTTTTATGGAAGCTTTAACAATTTACGGACTGGTCGTGGCATTAGCACTTTTATTTGCAAATCCTTTTGTTTAATTTAATCCTAAAATTAGAAATGTGAAAACGTACGTTATGCGCTTCTTTCTTAGTCTTAGTTTATTTTATTAACTTGGACTTGCCGTTTGCTTCTTCTAATTATATCAACACTTTAATCCTAACAATTACTTATGAGACAATACCCCGGAAAGGGCTTATTTGAGGATGAGGAATTCACGGATCCGATCGCTTTCTTCCTTCCCATTCCCACCCTTAGTACAAGGGAAACCCCTTATTAAGAAACGTTTCAACAAACGAAATATTTTGCAAT